TTGATCATGGATTATCAATAAGCACGAAATTGATTCTTCCTGGGTCGATGCCCGAGCGGTTAATGGGGACGGACTGTAAATTCGTTGGCAATATGTCTACGCTGGTTCAAATCCAGCTCGGCCCAATAATTCGCCGATCCGCCATGAAATGATATAACCCATTTGTTGTGTTCCCGAAATGCTCGATCCCGATAGGAAAAAAGTAAATTTTTTTGATATATCTCTACCACTATTTATTTACTTTATTACTTTATTACTTTATTTAAATATTTAAATTTAATTGATTTTTGTTTTTTCCAACAAATTCTGATTTTTCTAATGATCTAGATTCATATCAGGATCGGTAAGTGTAAAGGCTAAGGACAAGAGTAAAATAAAGAAAAACGAACTTTTTCATTGAAAGATTGATTATCCAATTGATTTGGCAATAACGAAAAGATTATTAGTAATCCATGACGCTTTCGCTAAAGTGCATATCCATATGGATATCAATATATCACTCGCCTCTCTGTTCCAACATGACAATTCTAATCGAAAATCTAAATCGAAAGGGTTTGAATGAAATCATTAAGAATAGGTATACTGTACACTTTTTTTTTATGTTATTTCACTGGATTTCACTGGGATTGTAGTTCAATTGGTCAGAGCACCGCCCTGTCAAGGCGGAAGCTGCGGGTTCGAGCCCCGTCAGTCCCGACGGATCCAAATCCAATAAAAAAAAATCAATTCGTCTCTACATTTTTCTGTGAAAGGGAGTACAAATAGAAGAATTTCATTCCCAACCGGATCCCTCATTATTATTATTTTTCATTTCGATTCGATTGTTTGTTTGGGTTTGGTTAAACTTAATGGTAAGGTAAGTGTAAAGGCGGTTAGATGATACTTCATCAGATGATTGTACAAGGAAGGCGATAAGTTATAGAAAAGAAAGAATGGAAAAGAATGATAAATAAAAATTGAAATTATAAATTTCAATTAATTTAAAGAAATTTTTGATTGGATCAGGAATCAACCTTTGAATTCGGTATGGATAAAAGATCTTCCTATGTTATACTATTCAATTCTTGACGATGAATCGATTTGATAGCCCAGATATTGTTATTCATGATATTGATCCGATTCGATTACATCGAGACGTAATTCACCCCATTGAATTTACAGACGAAAGATTTATCATCTCTATGGGATTAAATCCCGAGTTATTGCCAATTAAAGAAAAATGAAACGATGAAATTATGGAAGTAAATATTCTTGCATTTATTGCTACTGCACTGTTCATTCTAGTTCCTACTGCTTTTTTACTTATAATATATGTAAAAACAGTAAGTCAGAGCGATTAATTTGAATGAAACTTGACTTTTTAGTTCTTATCAATGATTGAAGAAAAGAAATAAAACGAAAAAGATTCCAATTTCGAGTATTAAATGAATGAAATGAGCGAAATAGAATCAGCAGTATTCTATGAGAGACGATAGTATGGTAGAAAGAAAGATCCATATTTTTCTTTCTACCATACTATCTAGTATTGTTATTGTACTGTATAAAGTTTACTGTCTGAAGATACAGGTTAATTTAATATATATCAATCTATATTATTATCTTCATATATATAGATATCAATTCCATATATATAATTACATAGTGTCGTGTCCCAATTCTATTTCTTCATCTAGTTCTATTTGATTTGTGTTGATTCCAATTAATAATTGGAAATAATCGAAAGACAACTCTTATTCGGACGATTCTAATTCCTGTATTTCGGATTTTTTTTAATATGAATCCCGATATCCATTGAAAGAAAGAATAAAATCAATGAAGGAAAAAAAAGGTATGGGTAAAATAAAAACAAGTAATCTTTTTGTTAGCATTCCGACAAAGAAGTAATTGATTGAGCAGTTGACAGAGGTTCCGGGGGGTTCTGTGGGAACTTCTTCGGATTTCGAAAAGGATTAGTAAACCTCACCTTTTTAACGTTTGAACCATGATATGAAATGAGTTCAATAAAGCAAGCACAGCATAAATAAAATTTATAAAAAAAGAAACCACATAATAAAACAAGCGGTAAGTGCGCAATATGTGACTCGCCCAAGACAATATTTTATTATGTGTAGTTGTAGTATCTCGTTGGACAACCACTATGTTGTTTCCCATAAAAAATGTGTATCCATGTAATAACAGATTTCTTTTATCTTTGAACAGTAAAGGGAAAAAAAAAAGTAAAAAAAGATTCCGTTCTTTCCCATTGCCCATATATAACTTTGGTAAGAGTCGGTTCATCGAAATAGAAAAGTTATGAAGAATACGGTTGGAATCAATTTCCTACCATTTGTATTCCTTTCGAAATACAAACATGGGAATCATTGAAATATTTGTTTGATTGAAAGAGTTCATATATTATTCATAGAATCCATTACTCCACTAGAATCAAATACCATTTCGAAATGAAGATGTTTTTTATTTCCATTTCAAAATGGAATTTTAAATAGTGAAATAAAAAAAAGGCTTTGCAGGAAGATCTATAAAAAAAATTAATACAGTTTGATTCCCAAATTCAATTAGTAGTACTTCTAGAGTCCACTTCTGCCCCATACTACAAGTGAAAGGGAAAATGTAAAGACTACCATTACAGCAGCCCAAGCGAGACTTACTATATCCATGTGAATTATGTCCTCTATCTCTATGAATATGAAGGAATTATTCAATTATTGCTCACTAATAATAAAAAAATCACTGGCGCAGAGTCAACGGGGGGTTCTGACCCAACACTGTTGATGAAACAATCCAATAAATACAATTCTAACACGTTCTTATAATTATAATTATAAGATTTCTGGTATAATCGGAAAACATTAAGCACCAGCAAAATACGCGGAGACAGCCTTTGAAGTATCAAAGGAATGTTACTAACATGTAGTAATAATAAAACCTATTCTTTCTTTTGGTGCCCTTCATTTTATATTTTATTAAATAAAACGTATAAAAATATAGAATCAAGATAGATCACTATCTAATCTACCGCATACCCTTATTTCTTTTTCTTTCCTACTTTTCCCATTTGATCTACGTCTCCGATTGGCTCTATGAAACAATCGAAGACGTTCTATTACGTTCTTGATTAGAGATTAAAGTAAGAATTTCTTTTTGTACTTTTTTTTTTTTACTTTATTTATAATTTATATTTTATATTATAAATATAAATTAGTAAGTATAAATTAGTAAGTTCAATAAATATAAGTAAAATATTTAAAAATATTTATATATTCTTTATATATTCAAATAAATACATAAATAAATAAGTCAAAGCCAATTATCCATTCAATCTAATTAATATTCAACCTAATTAATATTGAATGAATCCCGGAGTACTCAAAGACTTTCATGAGTATGTATACAAAGTATCTTCCGCCCTCCTTTCCGCAACTCAAAATTTCATTAGATTCCCTGTCCGGCTATCCAATCTAATTCAAGACCCAGTCAGTAGACACTACAGTAGTAGTGGAAGGGCTATCATATCAATATTTACCAGTTCTTTTTCAATACTATAATCTTTCCTTAAACCCTAGAAGCAAGTATTTACGGCATTTTCGAGAACAAAACCTCCGTATGCTTAGAATCAAGCAAGTATCAAGAGTCCTTTTCCTCCGCTTGCTTCTGTTGGAAAAAATGGGTACGTTTTATCAGCAAACCAAAATAAGGTATTTCGATTCTTTTGTTGATCAGGCGACACCCGGATTTGAACTGGGGAAAAAGGATTTGCAGTCCCCCGCCTTACCGCTCGGCCATGCCGCCAAAGCGATACAAAATATAATTAATATATGAAAAAAAATTCCTTCCCTTTTCGAGTGAAAAACCAAATGTGGATTTTCAGTCACAAAAGCAAAAATTCAAGACAAATTGGAACCGTTAACTATTGACTCTGAATTAATGAACGGTTCTTGAATTTGAATCGAAAATTGCATTTCCCCAATGATCTAAGAAAATCCAAATTGATACATAACTAATCATTCTTTATTTTTTTTTTTTTTCAATAAAAAAAAGAAGGCTTCTCAATTTCAATTATAACAGCAATTATGGGTATATGTAAACCCCATAACATCAATTTGTTACACAGATATTACTAATCGGGTATCTTATCTGTATATGATGCCTATAGGTCATTTTAGGTAATTTTGAGGAAATTATCGTGCTTTGATTCAATTTTTACAATTTGTCAGCGAATAGATTGAATATAGAAAGTAGAAATTTTGATAGAGCATGACCGGTTCTTTCTGTCCCCAAAAATAATATAATAAAAAAAAAGAGGGAGGGCGCAGATAGATAGTTCTATTTATATCCGCGCATGTTTGATAAATATCAGCTTTTTTACACATTTCAATCCTATTCTACGAATTCGACTAAAAAAAAAAATAGGTAAAAATATCTCTCTTCTCTGCTAATTCTTTTTTGAACAATTGAATCCACGAAAAAGTTAAGTGCTAGAAAAAAGAAAATCCCGAATACATTTATGGTATCCAATCGGATTGGAATACGGAATATCATAATAATGGTAGAAATGGAATCACTTTTTGGTTTGGATATTCTAGACAAAACTCCATAAGAAAAAGTGGAATTTATCATTTTCATTTGTATCTGTTGCAAATTACAATTTGAGTATAAAATTCTCGTTATTCCTCCGTTCATACGTATTTCATACATTCCATATATTATATGGAGTTAGGTCAAATTTCATGTGATTCAGTAAACAGAATATCAATTCCATCATTGCTATATTGATCCATATGATTTGATGAAGAATGAGCAAATAATGGGATTTTTTTCTATAAACGGGAAATAAAAAAAATGCTTGGGGGTGGAACTGAGGAAATGTCTACAATACCTGGATTTAATCAGATACAATTTGAAGGGTTTTGTAGATTCATTGATCGGGGCTTAACAGAAGAATTTTATAAGTTTCCAAAAATTGAAGATACAGATCAAGAAATTGAATTTCAATTATTTGT